GTAATTATATAACATTAACTAATAACCAACTTATTGCTTCGTATTATCGCGATCCCCCAAAACAGTCACTATATGAATGCGTAAAACATATAGTTGTAGCAACTGATATTTTGTTTATAAAAAAAATCTTATTATGGATTGTGAAGCAAAAATAAAGGGATGTGGATAAATGGAAGGGTGATAGAAAGAAAGAACAAAAATATCAATGATATGGGATTCCAATATGTATGGTCTATGAATCATGTCATAAAAGGCAGTGTGATAAAGCATCAATACTGAATAATTAGTAATTCGAATTACTAATTCGAAATAAAAAAATGCAAATATTAAGAATTCAATATAATGAAATATTATATATTATTAATATTTCATATTAATATATCGAATAAAATTCGAAATAATAAAGAGCCTCGGGTTAATAAAAACTAAGGAAATTGACTCGGGAACGCATTTTCTGGAACGCTCCATTGCAGAGGTCGGACCTACCCATTAATGGAGAAGCTATGGGAACGACAAAACCTGTGACTGCATAGGATTCTATTGAAAATGAATCCTAATAATTCATTGGGTGGGATGGCGGAACGAACCAATAAAAAATTGATTTATTCTAAGAGGTCATGGATTAAACCTACGAATGAAACAGGAAAGAGTAAATATTCGCCCGCGAAACCTCTATTTAGTGGATTACACTATTTTGGCATAATTCGAGAGAGATAAAAACAAGGAAAAGATTCGTTATAAAAAACAGAAGCATTACATTCTGTATAAATATACATAAATAGACACATGTTTAGCTATATTGTATATCTTGTACCTACATCTTCCTATGTAACAAATTACATATCAATAAAAACCATTACTTAGTACTTAGTGTATTATCTATTAATGTGTATCTATAATCTTTTGTAACATTATTGAATTTGAATCCTTTCATTCGCGAGGAGCTGGATGAGAAGAAATTCTCATGTCCGGTTCTGCAGTAGAGATGGAATTAAGAAACAACCATCGACTATAACCCCAAAAGAACCAGATTTCGTAAACAAGATAGAGGAAGAATGAAGGGAATATCTTGTCGAGGCAATCATATTAGTTTTGGCAGATACGCTCTTCAGGCACTTGAACCCGCTTGGATCACAGCTAGACAAATAGAAGCAGGACGAAGGGCAATGACACGATATGCGCGTCGCGGTGGAAAAATATGGGTACGTATATTTCCCGACAAACCTATTACACTAAGACCTGCGGAAACACGTATGGGTTCGGGTAAAGGATCCCCCGAATATTGGGTATCCGTTGTTAAACCGGGTCGAATACTTTATGAAATGGGTGGAGTATCAGAAACTGTAGCTAGAGCAGCTATCGCAATAGCTGCGCGCAAAATGCCTATACGAACTCAATTTCTTATTTCAGGATAGAGATGTAGAACTACACAAAAAGGGGTATTGAGGATGAAAAAACAACCGCAAGTTTATTTATTTCTGGACGGACAATATTTCTTTTTTTTCTTTCACCCTTTTGCATTGAAATAACAGATTGAAATAAAAATGATATGATTCAACCTCAGACCCTTTTGAATGTAGCGGATAACAGCGGCGCTCGAAAATTGATGTGTATTCGAATCATAGGAGCTGGTAATCAACAATATGCTCATATTGGTGATGTTATTGTTGCTGTCATCAAAGAAGCAGTTCCCAATATGCCTTTAGAAAGATCAGAAGTAATTAGAGCTGTAATTGTACGTACATGTAAAGAACTCAAACGTGAAAACGGTATGATAATACGATATGATGACAATGCTGCAGTTGTCATTGATCAAGAAGGAAATCCAAAAGGAACTCGAGTTTTTGGTGCGATCGCTCGGGAATTGAGACAGTTGAATTTTACTAAAATAGTTTCATTAGCTCCTGAAGTCTTATAAATACTAGTAGATGAGACTATGATATAGTAGGGTATCTGAAATAGATCAAATTAGTAGATTGTGGTTCACGTATATACTTTATAATAATTCCAAATTAAAACAAAGAAAAAAGGAAACATGTTGATTAGCTCAAAATTAGGAGGAACCTATAATTATAGTTCGTCATGAGTAGGGACACTATTTCCGATCTAATAACTTCTATAAGAAATGCTGATATGGATACAAAAAGAACGGTTCGAATAGCATCTACAAATATCACCGAAAACATTGTAAAAATACTTCTACGAGAAGGTTTTATTGAAAACGTTCGGAAACATCAGGAAAGTAACAAATATTTCTTGGTTTCAACTCTGCGACATAGAAAGAATGGAAAAAGAATATATAGAACTAGAACCGTTTTAAAGCGTATCAGCCGACCGGGCTTACGAATTTATTCCAACTATCAACGAATTCCTAAGATTTTAGGTGGAATGGGAATTGTAATTCTTTCTACTTCTCGAGGTATAATGACAGATCGAGAAGCGCGACTAGAAAGAATTGGAGGAGAAATGTTGTTTTGTATATGGTAATCCTCCCTTTCTAGTATCCGAATTTTATCTCTAACTTCCTATTTGTAAAATAGAGAGGAAAAGTAAGTTATATAACTCTTCCTCCATTAGTTGATACTTCAAGGAGGTTACCTGGAATGAAAGAACAAAAATTGATTCATGAAGGTTTAATTACTGAATCACTTCCCAACGGTATGTTCCGGGTCCGTTTAGATAATGAAGATCTAATTCTAGGATATGTTTCAGGGAGGATCCGGCGCAGTTTTATACGGATACTACCGGGGGATAGAGTAAAAATTGAAGTAAGTCGTTATGATTCAACCAGGGGACGTATAATTTATAGACTTCGCAACAAAGATTCGAACGATTAGGTTATTTTTTTAAACATTCTTTTCATGAGGATACAATTCGAAGTTAAAAAATTCAAGAGACTTTTTTTCTTCCAAGAAGGAAATTCAGAATTAAGGTAAGGAATAATAAATATGAAAATAAGAGCTTCCGTTCGTAAAATTTGTGAAAAATGCCGACTGATTCGTAGGCGCGGACGAATTATAGTGATTTGTTCCAATCCGAAACATAAACAGAGACAAGGGTAATTCTTCGAAAAAAGAACTTGACTTTATAAAATTGACTTTATAAAAGAAGTACCCATATAAAAATAAAAAGGATATGTTTTAATATGAAATGGATATCTCCGTCTCTTTTCTTTCTGTATATTTCTGACTCATATTTATGAGATGATAAAATATGACAAAAGCTATACCAAGAATTGGTTCACGTAGGAATGGGCGTATTGGTTCACGTAAAAATGGACGTCGAATACCAAAAGGAGTTATTCATGTTCAAGCAAGTTTCAACAATACTATTATAACTGTTACAGATGTACGAGGTCGGGTGGTTTCTTGGGCCTCTGCTGGTACTTCTGGATTCAAAGGCACAAGAAGAGGAACACCCTATGCTGCTCAAGCCGCAGCAGTAAATGCTATTCGTACAGTAGTTGATCAGGGTATGCAACGAGCAGAAGTTATGATAAAGGGTCCCGGTCTCGGACGAGATGCAGCATTACGAGCCATTCGTAGAAGTGGTATACTATTAAGTTTTGTACGTGATGTAACACCTATGCCACATAATGGATGTCGACCTCCTAAAAAAAGACGTGTGTAGAGATAAGAATTAAACCGATTTCAAGAGAAATAAATGATTCAATGATCAAAACTAGTATAGTATGGTTCGAGAGGAAGTAGCAGGATCCACTCGAACAATACAGTGGAAGTGTGTTGAGTCAAGAGTAGACAGTAAGCGTCTTTATTATGGTCGTTTCATTTTGTCCCCACTTATGAAAGGTCAAGCTGACACCATCGGTATTGCCATGCGAAGGGCTTTACTTGGAGAAATAGAAGGAACATGTATCACACGTGCAAAATCTGAGAGGGTACCGCATGAATATTCTACAATAATAGGTATTGAAGAATCAGTACACGAAATCTTACTAAATTTGAAAGAAATTGTATTAAGAAGTAATCTCTATGGCGTTAGAGACGCATCAATTTGCATCAGAGGTCCTAGATATGTAACCGCTCAAGATATCATATTACCACCGTCCGTGGAAATAGTTGACACGACACAACATATAGCTAACCTGACGGAACCAATTGATTTGTGTATTGAATTACAAATCAAGAGAGATCGCGGATATCGTATGGAACCCACAAATAACTCTCAAGACGGAAGTTATCCTATAGATGCTATATCCATGCCTGTTCGAAATGCGAATCATAGTATTCATTCTTATGACAATGGGAATGAAAAACAAGAAATACTATTTCTAGAAATATGGACAAATGGAAGTTTAACTCCTAAGGAAGCACTTTATGAGGCTTCTCGTAATTTGATTGATTTATTTATTCCCTTTCTACATGCAGAGGAAGAGGACATTAATTTCGAAGAAAATAAAAACCGGTTTACTCTACCCTTTTTAACCTTTCAAGATGGATTAACGAATCTAAAGAAAAACAAAAAAGGAATTCCATTGAATTTTATTTTTATTGACCAATTAGAATTGCCTTCCAGGACCTATAATTGTCTCAAAAGGTCCAATATACATACATTATTGGACCTTTTGAATAACAGTCAAGAAGATCTTATGAGAATTGAATATTTTCGCATGGAAGATCTAAAACAGATATTGGACACTCTACAGAAGAATTTCGCAATTGATTTACCTAAGAATAAGTTCTCATTTTAAATCCATTGTAATTTTGACATCTTCTTTTTTTTTTTCTATTCGAATAAAAAAAGAAAAAGAAGACAATTTTTCATCTTCAGCACGATCCGTATTTTACGGAATGGATCATAATAAAATTAATGTATCTAGGGAAGATTCACTTTAAAGTAACTATTCCCTAGATACCTACATCATGGTACTTCACAGTTGAATCAATTTAAAAAAGACCTAAAGTTAGGGATTTATCAATAGGTAATGTTGCGCCAATACCTAACCAAAGAGCTACTGCGGTACCGATCAAAAAAACTGT